CTCCTTTTAGAAGCTTCAACTAACACACTCACAGAAAGATAGAAAGAACTCTTCTTTATATACACAATTCTAAAAACTGAACTCACTTCGCTACCTTTCTCCGAGTGACTAATCAATTGGGGAATAGGGGCTTTCGCTTTCCTTTCTTTTTAGGACCGGTCTCTGCCGCCTTCCCCAGGCCCATAGAAGAAGGGCCGGCCTTTCCTCTCCATATGCTGGATATGGAAATTCATTCCGTACCGGACCAAAAGTCTCCTCTTTTTGTTTTAGCTAGATCCCCTAATCATTGATTCAAGGAAGAAGGGAGAAGGAAAGGTTGGCTTTGATTCCAGATGTTGACGTAATAGAAGGAAAAGTCCCTTGCTTAAGCCACAGGGCTAGATCGGGCGTGAATACCAGATATCAAATATACTTTCTGGGTGTTCTCCGGGGTCTTTTATTTTATTGAAAAAAACGAAATAAACAAGGGCCAATACAATAGGGGATCCTACGGCCTAAACATCTTCTTCTCGTATCGCAGGGTGTTCTCAAACGGCGAAGCCTTAACTCCCTCCCGCATAGCAATTCAATGGTGAGCGAGCCTAGTGGTTCACTTAACAGAAGCACTAGGTGAGCGGGTGCAGGACGAAAGAGATAGATTTCTTTTATTCATTCCCCCGCACCGCTATGGATGGATTTAATGTAGTACCTTATTACCTCACTGGGAGAGAAGGAAGGGAAGACACAGACTCACAATAAGAGGGACTTTTTAGCTATCCTGCCTACGCTATTACATAGCAGACAGACTTTATTTGGTAGCTACATGCCCAAGGTAAACCATTCCCAAAAAGAACCGTGTCCCATACCAACTACCAAAGGAAAGAAGAAGACACCCATTTAATAACATTCTTATCTGTCCTATCTTGATCTAACCGCCTGGGAAGACCGATTGGAACCAATACCGCTAAAGAAAAGGTACGTTCCGAGGCCTATAAACTTTGAATCCTCTGCAAGATAGCACAGGCTCTTTGCCACGTGAATCATAAATCATAATAGGCTGCTGTTAGCATGTTAGTTGCCTCTTACCTGACCCTTCTTACTGGATTTCCGGTCTTTCCTGATGGTGAATAAGCGCGGATTAATTAGCAGGTAACTTGATATTTCATAAAACTGGTAGAGTAGAAAGATTAGCTCTTCGCGGCAAATAATGGATTAGATTAAAGAACAGTCGTAAGGCTGCATTGATCGAATAGATGACTAAGGCTTAGAACTGATAGCAATTGAATCAGCTGTTGATGCAATAGAAGTAGAAGGTCTTTCTGCCCCCTGCTCTCGAACGTGCTCTTGTCGCAATTGAATCTGAATACCAGATTTTCTGGGTATTGGCAGTGAATCAGATAGAATAGGTAATTGTTCCATTAGGAGCTCTTGTCTTATAGAAGTAACCGGTGTTGGATAGAAGACTGTTTTAGTTGCCGGCTTGAGAAGAAGCTACACATTCATCTTACTCGAGAAATGACTTTTGAATCGAGAGCTTTTTTAAAAAAGATTCCTATTTAGGAAATGCACTGAGAGAAAGTAAAGAGAGTAACTGCAATAAGGCAAATTTGACAGCATCCGATTTTGTACAGTGCAGACGCTTTTGGGGCATTCTCCTTCATGAAGATGGCATCAAGCCGATGTGGGACTTGAGGAATAGAAGGAGCTCTTTGGAGAGTGGAGAGGAATAACCGGGATTTTAAGCATTCTTCGTCCCTTATCCGCACATAGATCTTTTGACAGCTGGGATGGACTTTTGGTTTTGGGATTGCTCGGAACTTCACTAAAAGCAGGGGAAAGAAGTGACATCATATATAAAGAAAAGGACTCGAATGCAAGCTCCTATGGAACTGTTTGGTGGAATTGAATCAAGAGTACCACTTACAATTGAATCAGGAACCGCCGCTAGAAGGGGAACTGAATCCGATCCTGCTTGACTTTCTTTGCCTAGGATGAATACCCGTTCTTAGAGTGATAGTAGCTGTGAAAGTCTCCGGTGTGATTGAATCAGTAATCGCTCCTACCTGTTCAAGATTTTCTAACTGTGAAATCATCCCTTGCTCTCGTAAGCGGTGTCACTGCTTTCACCGAGGGGGATAGAATAAGCTCTTTGTGACGCTAACTAGAAAAATCATAAGAGAAGAAAGATCGTAGCGAATGAAAGGTAGGGCACAAGGCTATCCGAGTTCACAGGTGTCGTTGTTTATCCCCTTATTCATTAAGATTGGGTTGATGTTCAGTGACTGGCCTTTCTCTTATGATTGAATCTATATGCATTCTTTCTTAGGATAGGACCTGATCGACCCAATCAATATGTATAGTAGAATCAAATTGATTCCTACTTCAACTATTTTTTCTCTTTTCTCAACTAGTTAAGAGGAGTCATGGAAAGAACAGGTTCAAAATCACGATCAATTCCTTTTTAAAATCGCAGCTGCACGAGCCCTTCCCGCGTGCCATAAATGACCTACGAATAGGAAGA